CCGTAGCCTATTGTCTTGGGAAAGTGGCCTGAGAGTGCTGGGACAAATCCCTATCGTCCAATCTCATAGGATGGTCACAATCCCGAAAGTCAAATATCAGGAATCTATCTTCCACTGGCTGTGACAAAGACATATCTGCTAGAACGAGTGCTTTAAGAGTGCGGTCATACAGTCTTTCTTTCCCCAAGGGCGGAAGGGGCAATTCAAGTCGATTTCTCCTCTATCGCAGCATCCTTCCTCGGAAATGAGGCCGAACATAACATAAATCTTTCCTTTCGTGCTTTGCTCGAAGTTCAGCTGGACACAGGGCTTTCATAGGACTTGACCGAGGAGATAAGGGGATCCCTACTCTAATCAAGAAATCTCGTATAAAAGATAGAGCTCGTGCCTCTGTTCATGAAGAGGGAGGGTTCTTAGCCTGAAAAGGCGCTATCCAGTCAAGGGTCAGGGAAGGAATCAGAGCAAGCAGCCTTTATTCGACTTCCAGCTACTCACAACTTTAGTGGAGATGCTGAAGAAAGGGTGAAGCAAATTCAGAAGTTGCATGAGCAGATTCGAGATCAAATTGCTAAGCAAAATGATCAGTCTCAAGCTCAAGCCTAGAGCTGATGGACCATTCAAAGTTCTCAAACGCATTGGTGAAAATGCCTACAAGATTGAGCTACCAGCTGAGTATGAGGTTTCAGACACTTGAAATCTTTCTGATCTTTTTCCTTATTATGGTGAAGAAAGCACTAACGACTCGAGGGCGAGTCTTCTTCAACTTGACGAGGAAAACTCGAAATAAAGGAAGTCATTTTGGCTGTTGTTATTCCAGGTTGGGTAAATCACTTTCGAAATGTCATAGTCATAAAAGACAGGGGCTTTCTTGCTTCAGCATGTGAGGGAAATGCCCCGGGTACCGAAGTTAGCGGGCAGAGAGGGCGGCGGGTGGTAAGGTCAGTATGGAAGGCGCGGTTCGGTTAATGCCACATTGATCTGCTCATGGGTCGAGTAATTCTACTACGAATCTAGGAGGAAAAGTCCTCTTATCTCACCATAAGACTTTTGACTCAAATCATGGCATTCATTCCTACCACTTTTTTTTGTGCTTTCACCATGGAATTTGAATAATAAGGAAGACCGGCTAATTTCATTGTGATGATTGTTCGGCTCGGCCTAGCTCTTGCCTTTATCCGCTCAGTTGGCTAGCCTATTTCTTTTAGTTACAGCTGGAAAAGAAAATAGAAAATTCCTTGCGACATTAATGCGTACTAGAAAGCAGCTTTCTAGTACACGTACAGAAGGAGCTTTCCGTGAGACTAGAAGGAAATAGTTGGTTTGACACGCTATCTCCAATGCTCTTGCTTCCATTCCTCGGCATTCGCCTCTTTCGGGATGTTCGTTGACCTCGCTTTCCTTCTTTCAGGCAGTATATATATCTCTTTTTCTTGTTTCGAAATACTAGTTGGTAGAGTTCCTTCCTTCTCTTGCGGGTTTGCTAATGAATTTCATTAATTCAAATTACCTCGATCTGCTGATGGGCGGGAAGCTTTCAATCGACTACATCTGTGGAATATTGAATGTAAACGCCCGGGCAGGAATATCTAATATTGTTTATCCGTTCTAGAGATAGAATTCGGGAGTCAGTAGAGTGAAAAGTCTTCATCCTGCCCTTCTTTGATCCGTTGACGTGAAAATCGCTGGTTAAAGATCAACTTCCGAGATCTAATCCTTTTTTATTTAATAGTGCCAGCTAGGGAAACCCTATCCAGAATGGAAGAGCTTGGGAATCTTTCTTGGATGAACTATTCCGAAAGAGCTTTCACTCAACAGTCTGGCAACTGCCTTTACTGGTCGAAAGAAGACTAGTTGCCCTTCTTCTCTTTGTCCAATCATTCCCTTTGAGAAAGTCCAAGAGCTCCTTTTCTTGCTAACAGCAGGGGATTCGAGAACCCGGTATTCTTCCTCCTCATGGACAAAATCGGATGCTTAAGCCAATAAGGTTGCACCTCTGTCTACCCTCTTATTTGACTATGCATATGGATCTGGGGTAGTGCTAACTAATCCTTCTTGTTCTAACTCTTCTCTTTCTCTCTGCTTGGACTATGGGGATACCATGCCCATTACGGGATACGATGTGTCAAAGAGCGGATGCTGTCCATCTTCGGAGGAAGGATTTGCCGACTTTCCATCGTGAATAGAGGCTCCGCTCCGAACCGAACCAATAAGGAAGAGATTGATAGAGCGCCTAAATGTACCCCTCTTTTCTATTCAGCTGTGGGTCCTCTTCTCTTGGTCTTCTTCGGCGAAAGATGTACAATTAATGTTTTAAGCATAGGGATCTTTCCTTATTTGATTCTTTCAGAGAGAAGAAGGAGAGCTAAGCAATCTAGATTTGGAAGAAAACCTAGCGTAGCGCTATCCTTAAACTTCGATACGATAAGTGAGAGTCTTTCTGAAAAGCTCATCTTCATAAGGGAATCGGGGCGTAAGCGAAATAAAGGGCTTTCTTAGTATTATAACGTACAAAAAAGAACTCACAATCTCTCCCCTACTGTACTTGTACTCTCTCTTCTATCTTTCTTCTTCTGTCAGAGACGGATCTTGGGCTACCGGTGACCGGCCAGTAGGCACTCTTTGGGCGGAGCTTTCTCGATCCACTAACTGACTTGTGAAGATAGCAAGAAGTCAGTCCTCGGCTATTAGGATGTTCTGTTCAATTCCATTCTCGTCTTTTTACATTAAAAGCAAAAAAGTTCTGTTAGGTTCTTGCTAAAAAAGAATCCGAACGTGCCATTCTCTGGTTAAAGATCGGCTTTGTCGAGGAAGTTGTGAAAGGGGTGGCAAGCAAGTGAATGTGATACCGCCCTTCATCTTGACACTGAATCTTGATCCTAGAAGGAGAAGGCTCCCGACTAGTTCTTGCGGAGATCCCCTGGGAATTTCTTTCTTTTAAGAATACGTTCGTATTTGATTAGAATTTCTCTTAGATTCCACCCGGCCTCGTGAGGTGAGTGATTCTTTCTTTTCGACTAGAGGAGTGCTCTTTGAAAGTAAAGGAGCAAAGAAAAGGCGTGAGTGGGCATCAAAGCGAGCTGCTCAGAAGGCTCATCAGTCTCAACTAGCTCAAAGGAAAAGAAAAAGGACAAAGGTCACCAAAGAAGAAAAAGAAGTCGAAAAAGAGTAGGCAAAATCAGTCTTCAGTTGGAGAATTTTGAATGAAACCTCTAATATCTAAGAAGTCCTCTAAATCTAAATGATTTATCCTCCATCTCAATCTGAATCGTAAGGTAGCCTCAAAGATGAAGGAATAGCTGCTCATTCCATGAACGAGGCCTAAACTTATTAAAGCTTCATGTCTGTCTATCACTTTTATAAGTGATGATGAAGGTGATGAGGTTAACCCATTACATTAGCGAAGAAGGATGATAGGATGGAATCATCCGAAAGAAAGGTCTCGTCCCCCATACATAGAGTTTACTCTCCTGAGTCCAAACCAATCAAAGACTTTGGGGAAGCAAAGACAAAAGCATGGTCGAGATTTGCTTTCACCCACAAATAGCAGCTAACAAGAAGGAGAGGCTCACCGATCTTAGCTAGGCCGGTAGATCACTTCGGGGATCTACCTATGGAGCTTTATCAAAAGAGGGCCGTACTCCTGGGTCGTCTTGCGCTACTTGGGACCCTACAAAGAAAGGCTAGCTCGGTCCAAGGAGACAGGAAGGAAGACATGAAGTCAGGCTAAAGTTGCAGAGCAATGCAGGGAATCTGAAGCATGCCTATCGAGGCGGAGTAATTGGGGGGAAAAAGAGATTGAAACTACATTAGCTTATCGAAATGGATTGGAAGAGAAGTGGACAACTAAGCTGTTGGAAGCTCTCTCTGTCTCCTTTCGTAAAGGAATTCATTTGATTCGCTTTCTCCAAGGGGGATATCTGGTCTTTGATCCTTGCAGCACCCTGCTGGTGTAGTACACTGGCTTCTACACACCATCCTCCTCCCAAACCAGCACAGAACTAATTGCCGCCTAGGAAGTGGCAAGGTACAAATACAATAGATTCCCCGGCATCGGCTTCGTGAGCAGTGGGGGAGATACGAGAGAATCCTTCAAAGTGTTGGAAGGCCACCTGACATTCCTCATTCCATTCAAAGTCTTAAATATTGCGCAAAACTTTGAAGAATGACAGACAATTCTCTGCAGGCTGGTAGATGAATCGATGGGGAGCTGCTATTCGCCCGGTTAGCACTTAGACCTCCTTGATAGTTTTTTGGGGCGCCATATCCAATATAGCTTGGATCTTCTGAGGGTTTCTATATGATTCCCCCCTAAATTTAGCTAAATGATCTGAAAGATCATTTAGGCATAACAGGGGATAGACATATGACATCCCTCTAGGAAACCATAAACCCTATGAATTTTCCAGATGTCACTCCGAAGGCACACTTCAATGGGTTCAGCTTCATCTGAGACTTCCACAGAGTCTCAAAAGTCTCCCGCAATTCATCAATATGCTGGTTGGACACCATACTTTTGACCAACCTGCCATTTATGTACGCCTCCATATTCCTCCCAAGCTGATCTTTGAACATTTGATTCACCAACCTCTGATAAGTGGCACCAGCATTTTTCAGGCCAAAAGGTATGACCTTATAGCAATAGGTCCCCTGATGCGTCACAAACGAGGTCTTCTCCTCATCCTCCTTTACCATCCGGATCTGATGATACCCAGGGAGGGCGTCCATGAAGCTCAACAACTCGTGCCTAGAAGTGGAGTCGACGAGTTGGTCTATGTTTAAGAAGGGTAGAAATCCCTAAAGTCATCTTTGAAAAGCCCCCAGACGAGATATTTAGAAAACCATTGTACATCCGAGTCCACATGGATGGGGTGCCTCTATCAAGGGTATTGGCGGATAATGGTGCAGCCGTCAATATTCTCCCCATTCGGAAGCTTGGGAAAGAATGAGGAGGACTCTAAACCTAAAACTAGGCAGCCAATAGCTTTTGACTATGTTCTAGTTCAAATAAGAAGCCATCTTCTTCCCGATCCGAATGAATTAGCGAATTTCAGCCCTTCTTTTATTGATATTACTGGTAGTCTACTAAGCCCTTGCTTATGTGGACGCTTCTTGCTTCTGATGCTTCTGCTCTAGCCTTACCTAAAATTGGTAGAACAGAGAGAGGCCTCAAGGCCTTGATCTTCCATATCAGGAGTTTAAACCAACCAGGAGCACCCCTCTATTAAAGATAGAGCCTTGGCCCTAGTCTTCCACAAGCAAAGCTATACATCTTGTTTTGCGACTCCAGCTAGCTAAAGAAAAGGCAAGTCAATTCGGATATTCGATAAGCCGAGTACAGTAGAGAGAAAGACAGCCCTCGTGGTGGGGCTTTGGGTTTGTAGATCGTGCAATGAAATGGGGCAGACAGAAGTTCGAAATGAAGAACACTCTTTTCTATAGCCGGGGTCGAGATGAAAGAAGAGGACTTTTCCAATGGAGACAGCGGCAGAGAATCCATATGGTACCCCCTAGGGGTCGAGGCACCGTAGCAGAGTTTGGTAAAAAGGATCCGCGCGCGGCTCATCTTCTCGTCAGAACGCCCTACGGACTTCGGATTGACGACTAGTCTTGATTGGAGCCAATGTACCGGCGCTTAAAAGGCCATGGATCTTTCCTCCTTCTTTACGGGAAGGCAGGAAGGTTTAGGGGGAGAAGGAAAGCGATGGAAAGAGCTAGATGCCTTAGGTGATGATGCTTAGCTGGTCTTTGAGGTTGAAGATGCCCAGCCTTGCTGAATTAAGGATTTCTCCTCTCGCTTCCTGATCTCGCATTTCTATTTCTATCTCGTCTATCTCGCATCCCTACGCTACATCTCCGCTAGCCCAGCCTTTCATGTTCTATCGTTTGTGACCCATACCCATGGGTCAGTCTCTTGCTTTGACAGAGGAAGAACATGTATTCATGGCGAACTCTTAAGGAAAAAAGCTCGCCGCCACTATATTCTATGTCTATGTTTAAGCTCCGAAAAGCGCAGCGACTAAAGATAAAAGATGCATCAGATCGAGCCACTCTTTCTCTGTTATACGTTTCTTTTCAGTGAAGTTCTTTGCCGTACTTTCTTTCTTCCTTATCGAGACGCTAGAACAGTAGCAGGAGAATCGGGAGGTGAGGAAGAATGTCATTGCCGGTCGAGCTCTCGAAATCGATTGCTTATATGTCTATTCTGTTTTGGCTTTCGAAATAGGGGCTGAGCTTTCTGGTGCAGTTGCTTGCTTAGTTCCGTTCTTTAATGAGCTGATGAGACTCTCATTCCTGTCTTGCTTGAATTTGAATCAACGAGTGAAGAAAGAAGGGAAGGGTGGCTTTTAGCTCCATCGGCTCGGCTACTTTTTCTTTGAATCGTCTTTTAATAGAACGAACTCGGAATCGTCGATTGGCGCATGGGTTGACTCTCTTTAAACGAGTTTTCGATAGCGAAATGGCTATTCCTGGTTCTGTTCTGCCTCAGCCAAGTCTTTGTCTTTCTATTTCTTTTAAGAGACTCACAGTCTCACTACTTTGGGACAGGATTTCACTCCAATGGCAATAATCGATTGACTATGTTTAGCCTGGAACTATTCAACCTTATCCGATCCGATTACTTTCGCTTTCGGACTGTCTTTCTTGACTACTTTCTTTCAAACTCTCGACAAGCTCTTGGCGACTCTGAACGAATGCTTAGTGACGAAGAAGAACTGGTTGAGAGCGACAGAACTGACTGATTAACTGATTTCACTTCGTTGGAGGTGAAAGAAAAGAAAGAATCACCAGTTGATGCGGAAGAAGCTATCTGAGCATGGTTTTCCCATAAATAAAAGAAGTTCACGCATTGGCAAACAAACTGAGTAGGTCAGTTTTGAATCGGAATTGGATAAGTAACCAAGCAGAAAAGACGGAGAACAAGCATTGGAAAACTGGAGTTTCGATAAGTACTTGTACAAACCCTTGAGAGGTAGGCTTTCATGCCTTTTTTATAAGATGTCTTAGTTGGCTTACAAGAAGTCAGAAAGCAGCAAATCGGGGAGTGCCTGCCAGCCAGTTCGATCTTAGAGGCAGAAGAAAGAAGGAACTCCGATCAAGTCAAATGTACGGTCTTCCCTGGGGTGAGGTTGAGCGAGGGTAGCATGTAAACAAAGAGGAATTGCTATCGAAACTACAGATCTTCGAAGATTGGCAACCCAGCTTAAAGTAAGCGAGGGAAAGAGGGTATCCATTATAATATAATATAGTAAGACATCACGATTAGCGATTAGCCTTGTCTCAGCTTTGACTCTTGATGGTTTCATGCTCACAAGAAGAGGAGAAGAGGGGACAGTGACATAAGTCAGACCCAGCTCCCATTGAAAGAAAAGGAAGAAGGGCTCAAATCACCTGCCGAATCTTTTTTAAAGACAAGACGATATGATACATCGAAACTGTTCGTAATAGGCCGAAGAATGGTGCATTAGATCCGGTAGCTCGCAGAGGGAATTAGATCCAGTC